TTGATGAGATAACTGTCAAGGAACGGGAGATCCTTTCTTTCGCTACCAGTTGTTCTACCGATCTATCTCTCCGTTTCATCAACTAATCTTATTCTTGGATTTCATTCGTGATATGATATTGAGAAAAGATCAATAAATATCTCTATGGATTCTCCTAATTTCATTTAGGGTATACTAAACGACTACGGTATCATATATTATGGTATCATTTATATATAATATAACGAAACTCAACTTCTTTCCTTTATTTGATTTGATTGTTTTTTGTTTCTTATTGTTTTCTTTAGCTTAGTTATATTTCCTTCGGATGAATCTAAAATACCAGACTATACCTTTCCCCATTTTCGCGAGTAGAATAAAAAAAGGGGATTTAAAATATATCCTTCTTTACTCCGGCAGAAAAAAAGGGAAATATTCCCAATATCTTTTGTCCCTGCCTCTAAATAGAAATTAAATAGGAAGTGGAGATTGGAAATGAAAGTCCCGTTCTCACCTTCGCTCTCCATTACATTAGCGGAACAAAAATATCCGATGCATCCATATGGAAATATTTGATACATGAAGTTATGTGACCCGATATCTATATCTAAGTCCTATATGGATATAAACCGATCTTTTTCTGGAACCAAAAAAAGATATTGAAAAATAGACTGTTCTTGTGACTCGGAATAAACATTTCTTTGTGGAGGAAAGGGATGGGCGATTTATTCCTATGGGTCATCTAGGAACAAGAAGATTCAATCGGAAATATCGACAAATTCTTGCGTGGTCCAAGGAAATAAAAAAAAAGGCCCGGCTTCCACAATTTCATCTCTATTGAATATGAATATTTTTTAATATAAGAATAGCTGATATAGTCACCATTCAATGGGTCAGGTCCACTTACTTTTTCTTTTATTGATTTCTAAATTTTCTTTTCCGATCGATTTTATTGGAACAGTGGAGAAGTCGGAATGTTTTGGTTTGCTGATTCATAATCTGAATTGGGTATCTAAAATATATATGTACCAGGACCAAAAAAACAGGAATAATGAAAAATGAGGAGAAGTATACCCTGTAATGACAACATAGCGGTCCCCCTAATAAGATTAGGGCAATTACTTATCATCATAATGAACAAATGTTCAACTTTGTACCTATAACTCATTCTATAATTTTTTTTGAATAATAAATAATAACTCATTATGTGGGCAGTTACCTTAGATATATTTATTACAAATAAATCTAAAAAATCTCTCTTTTCTCTGCTGAATAATGAACACTAAGACTGCAAACTGGAGCTTCATGGAAAAAGCCCCTTATCGGATTTGAACCGATGACTTACGCCTTACCATGGCGTTACTCTACCACTGAGTTAAAAGGGCCCGTTTTATTCAATTCAGGAAGAAGCCACTCGCTGCTATGAGTCTACTACATGATCCATATATTTACTATACGTACATATATACATGTATGCATAGGGATTCACTCAGGAACAAGAAATTGGATTTACCTATACCTATGAGATTCTATGAAAAAAAAAAAAAAATGATTATTTTCTTTTGTATATTTGATAAATAGCAATGGTAATGCAATGAATTCTTTCAGGGCCGGGCCTATACTAATTGCTTTGCTTTTATTGACCCATCCAGATGAGATTCACTTGATTGATACATATACCAATCTGACATCGATTCAAAATATTTCAGCGAATCCCTTCCCTGATTTACCAGTTCTACATCATCTTTTTGAATCGATCAAAAAAAGAATTCTATCGTTTTTTAATTTCCTGGCTTAGTATTAGTGTGAGATAAAGATAGGTTATATCCCATCTTAACGATGAGTGAGTCGATGAGTAAAAATGGAAGAAAGGTTTGACTTACCTTTTCTGTCTGTCGAACAAATCATTTCCTGAGGGGATCCCATACTTCGTTATATATATATAGGATATAGGACGGGATGGTTCATTTCATGAATTAAAATCCAAAATTCTATGGAATCGTAGAAGCAGGAAAGATTTTTCGGATCTAGTCATCCCATTATAATTATACATTACATTATATTGACAATTCCAAAAAACTGCTCATACTATGAACATAGTATGATGGCGATCGGGCAGGTATGCCCCTATCGTCTAGTGGTTCAGGACATCTCTCTTTCAAGGAGGCAGCGGGGATTCGACTTCCCCTGGGGGTAGGGTACTACGAAAGGAAGTTGATCATGGATTATCAATAAGCCTAGAATTTTTTCTTCCTGGGTCGATGCCCGAGCGGTTAATGGGGACGGACTGTAAATTCGTTGGCGATATGTCTACGCTGGTTCAAATCCAGCTCGGCCCACTAATTCGCCGATCCATGATAACCAAATTTGTCCTCCAGAAATGCCCATTATTTAGAATGCCCCATATATTCTAAAAGTATTCTAAAGATATATGGGAATAAAATATATAGGGATAAAGGGTCTATTTTTTCTACAATACCCCTTGGTTTCTTTCCAATTTCTCACATCTTCTGATCTGTCTAAAGATCTAGATTCCCAATTTGTTGCAAAGGTAGTAAAGAAAAAAAGAGTGCTTTTTCCATTGAAAAATAGATTATCAATATATTAGTAGGATTACCAGTAATCTGTGTCATTCTTACTCTAGTCCGTATCCATGTGGATATCAGTATATCAGTCGTGTTTCTTTTACAACACGATAATATTTCTCGTAAATAGAAACGAAACGAATGAAAGCATAAGAATACATATATGCATGCTGTATACCTCACCCTGGGATTGTAGTTCAATCGGTCAGAGCACCGCCCTGTCAAGGCGGAAGCTGCGGGTTCGAGCCCCGTCAGTCCCGACCTCGGATCCGATGAATCCATCAATTCATCTTCCCATTTTCTGTGAGGAGGGGGCCCGGGACAGGATTGAATTTCCTGCGGGGATCCTTAATTTCTTTTTATTTCGTTTTTCGTTTCGAATTTCTCATCGGACAAAGACGGGAATTTCAATTATTTGAACTAGTACCGATTGCTGGGGGAGAGGCATACGTAGTCGTAGGTATCGCCATACTGGGGATTCCAAGAGAGACCCACTGGTTTGACTTTTTCAATTGCTTCTGATCCATGAAATGGAATAGGGTACAGAGTACCCATACGTTTCCAGGGAGTACATATACAAATTGTACTCGTTTATTCTACGATACACAATTAACTAACTTAGTAACATAGTTACTCGGGCAGCAGAGTACTATTAAACCTACTCCCTTTTGTTTTCGAGATACGATTTTGTGCAATCTCAATTAGTAAAGTAATTAAAAACAATCTATCTATCTTATTCTTATTCAAATTGCATGCTGAATTTAGCTTTCAGTCCCAATCCAAGGAAAAAGAGGGTCCTTGCTTTTAATATAAAGTAAAGGATCAAACAATGATCCGCCCCTTTTGTTTCTTTTCCACAGGGGGAATGAATCATTTTTTTTTTTTCTTTATCTTTATATAATATATATTTTTATTTTAGGGTTTCATCGAAGAAGGAGAAAAATCAATAAAGAAAGAATTTGTCGGAATATTAGATCTTTTTTTTTATATCGAGACCCATCCCATACCCATACCTTTATCACATTTCTCTGCCTTCCAGGAGGATTAGATCATTACGAAAACTTCGCTTCGAGCTTAACTCCTTCCCTTTTACATTTCACTCCTACTGTTTAGGTCTGTTACCAATGGAAGGCCGGCAACAGAACACAGGTCAGATGATACCTCGTCGGATGCTTCTTATAAAGAAGATGATAGATTTTAGAAACTAAAGAATGAAAAAAAAAGATGAGAAATTCAATGGGATTCCTGATCTAATCAAGAATCCCATTTTTGATTCGGTATGGATAAAGGATCTTCCTATGTTATACTATTCAATTCTCGACGATGAATCGATTTAATAGATCAGATATTGTTATTCATAATATAATATAATATTGAATATTGATCCGATTCAGTATCAACCATCAGGATGCACCCATTGAATTTACAGGAGAAATATTTTTCTTTTTCTTTTTTTTTCTATGGGATTAGATCCCGAGTTATTGCGAAGCAAAAAAAAACGATGAGATTATGGAAGTCAATATTCTCGCATTTATTGCGACTGCGCTGTTCATTTTAGTTCCTACTGCTTTTTTACTTATCATCTACGTAAAAACAGTCAGTCAAAATGATTAGAATTAAACTTGACTTATTAGCTCTTATCAATGATTGACGAAATAAAAGGGATTCCAATTCCAAGTCTTAAATGAAATTAGAGAACTGGAATCAACGGTATAATAGATGGTGTAGTAGAAAGGTTCATATAGTTCTTTCTACCACACTATCTATTATTATATTGTATAAATATTGTATTGCATGTATAAAGTTGTATTGTATAAATTAAAAAAATGGATGGGGTTGATATAGACTAGATACAATATCTATCCATATAAATGAAGTAATTGATTGGGCCGTTAACAGATACCCCACGGAGTTCTATAGTCACTTCTTCGGATTTGAAAAATAAGTAGTAAACACCACTCGTTTTTCATGCTTGAGCCATGACATGAGGTGAGTCAATAAAGCATAAATAGGATTCCTAGAAGTATAAAACTTAAGTGAGCACGGATCACCCGACGCAAGATCTTATTATGCGTAGTACCTCTTTGAACAACCACTACGTCTATGGCATCTCCAGTAGAAAGTACGTATCCACGTAATAGTAGCAGTACTTCCTCTTTGAACAGTCAAGAGGGAAAAACAAATAAAAAAATAGGGGTTGGTTGCTCCTCATTGTAATATCCATAATTATGGTAAGAGCGGGTTCATCGAAATCGAATATTATATTTAGGAATAGGAAGAGTTCGGCTGGAAAAATTTCCTATCATGCGTATTCCTTTGAGTTTCGAAATACGAACAACATCAGAATCAAATCATTCAAATATTGATCGAAAGATCATTGTTCATATATTACTGGATTACCCTAGAATTTTTGAAATGGATTATCTTAAAACGCTTCGCGGAACGGTCCATTAAACATAAACACCATTGATCCAATTTGATTACTCAACTTAATTAGTAGTACCCCTAGAGTCCACTTCTTCCCCATACTACGAGTGAAAGGGAAAACGTAAAGACCACCATTAAAGCAGCCCAAGCGAGACTTACTATATCCATGTAAATTATCTCCCCGATCTCTATGAATATGAAGGAATTATTCCATTATTAATCACTAATAATAGTGGAATCAATGGTGCAGAGTCAAAATGGCATTTTGCTCTAACGCTATTGATGAACCAATCCAATGAATACAAGAGTTCCTATACTCTAATTACAAGGATCTCCGGTCGAATCGGAAAGCAGTAAGCAAAAGCAAGATATACAACTACCCTTGGAGATCTTAAAGGAATGTTACTAATGAAAGATGTAGGAATAGTAAGACCCATTGTTTGTTTTGTTAGCTTTCATAAGCATAAGAAAAAAAATGGAATATAAATAGAATAAGAATATATATATATATACCATAAAGATGTAAAAGATAACTATCTTAACTATCTATCACATACCTCTATCTACCCCCCAAGTCTTACTGTCTCTGTTTCTTTCTGTGAAACAATCGGGGGACACCCCATTACGTTCTTGGCAGGGTGTTACAAAAAACGGAGAAGTATTTTTCAACTTTTATTAGAAAATTAGATTCTATATTATAGAATATAGATATAGAATAGTTAGTTATTCTATAACTATAATAGTTATAGTTAAGAGTCGATTACCCATCCAATCCAATATTGATTGGATACCTGAGTAAGTACTCATGGACTCTCGTGAGTCTGGATACAAAATACAAACTATCCTTAGCCCTTTCCGCAACTCCCAATTTGATTCCCCACCACCCTACCCAATCTAATTCAAGACTCAGTCAGTGGGCACCACCCTAGTAAGGTAGGGTAATTAGGAAGTATTGATAGTGCTTCCTATAATCTCCCTCAGATCCTAGAATAGAAGCAAGGATTGGATTTACATTTAGGAACCGAACCCCCTTTCCTTCGGCTACCCCGATTTTAGGTATCTTACTTTCATAGTTCTGAATCTCACAATTTAAGTTTGACTATCGATTCGATTGATAAATCAAATACAAAGAAATAGCCCGAACCAACCAGTAATCAGTAATAAATCGGTTTTTTTCATATTGATACCTGATTTTAACCATAACCAAATGATAAAAATTCAAGTCTTTTTTTTTATAGAACCTCTGTATTCTTAAAATACAGTATCTACAACCCTAGTCATGCTTCTGTCAGGCAAGAATTTTGTGAGTTCTATTAGCATATGTGAGTTCTATTAGCATAGAAGGATAAGGTATTCCGAAGCTTTTCTTTTGTTGATCAGGCGACACCCGGATTTGAACTGGGGAGAAAGGGATTTGCAGTCCCGCGCCTTACCACTCGGCCATGCCGCCAAAATGATCCAAAATAGACCTAACTCTTTCTTTTTTTTTGGGGGGGGTTACTCAACCTTTTTTTGGTTTGAGTTGGATTTTTAAAACGGGTTTCTTTATCCCTTTCCAAAAGGGATCCCTGGGTCCAGGGTTCTCTTGATTGTATAGTGTTTCAAAACATAATATTTTTTTTATATTGAAACAGAAAAAAGATATTTCTAGGCACAGAGTCCAAAATTCAGAGTAAATTGGAACCATTAATTATTTCCTGTGAATTCATGAATAGTTCTTGGATTTTGATCTAACGTTTTCTTTCCTTACCTTAATAATTAAATTAATAACATAAGAAAACAAAAAAGTTGATACACGACTAATCAGTATCAATTGTTTTCAATTTCAATTATAACAACATATATGTGTATATGTAAACCCTCGAACAGAAATCGTTACACGCATACCTAGTCCTATCCACCTTATCTTATAGGGAATTGTCGTGCTTGAATTTTGCATTGAATATTTTTCTATTGAATAAGTTGAATCTAAATTGGAAATTATCATATAGCACCCCGAAAAGAGGGGATATGCAGATAACTAGATAGCTATATCTGGATATACTTATCCAATGCCCTTTGCGCACTTCAATCGTATTCTACTAATTCTACTAACACTAACAAGAGCTCCCTCTTCTCTGTGAATCCTTTTTTGAACAATGGTAGAATCAATGAAATAAGTTAAGTGCTAAAATAAAAACCAACTCGATACTGTTCCGGATTATTCTGTCTTTATCTCATTCATAGAGAATGGATCAAATCATGAATCTATTTCTGGTACCCAATCTTATTTCTGATACCCAATCTTATCGTAATATCATAATAACAGGTAGAAATTGGATCCATTTTTATATTCTATACAAGACTCCATCAGTCTAAGCTAAGGGGCAGAATTTTGTTTCAAGGAATGTTTTATTAATCCATCTCCATTTGGATCCGTCGAAAATTATCTCTCTTTATTCCTCCGTCTATGCCAATTTCATAGGTATATGGAATTGGATAAAATTTCATGTGATTCAGTAAAAAGAAT